AATTAAGAAATGCAAAAATGAAGAAAAGGGAACCTAATCTCACCTCCTTCTGTACCACAAAGAAAAGAACCTGAGATTTTTACCCTTTTCTAAAAAGAAAAAGAAGTGCCTCTATTTAGAGATTTATCTACTTAGATGAATAAATCATACTCTATCTATATTATTAACGAATATGTATTCCAACCTATCTCGAGGTATTTGTATCAATACCTATTCGGTAGATCCTTTTTTTTTTCTGTGCCAGGAACCAGATTTGAACTGGTGACACGAGGATTTTCAGTCCTCTGCTCTACCAACTGAGCTATCCTGACCTTTTCTTGTGCATCATCCTAGTAGAGTATTTGTATCTATGTCAATTAAAGGGACTAAAAAATCAATAAAGTATTCCAAATTCCAAATTTGGAAATGGGGGGGGGGTAGTCCTATGCATTGTGCATGGTTTACTTAATAATACTTAAAAATAGAGTTAATAATCGAAGTTCCTTGCCTATACTATAATAAAAAAGAAATCTATTCAATGAATAGCATAAGATCCATTGAGTTCTCTTCGCACTCCTTTGTGAAAGAGTAGAATGAGAAAGTTAATGAATCTTAAACCGATTGATAAAAAGAAAAAAAGAGGATAAATACTATAGTATAGTTAGAGTTAGGGAATAAAAGAGGGTTTGGGGATAGAGGGACTTGAACCCTCACGACTTATAAAGTCGACGGATTTTCCTTTTACTAGAAATTTCATTGTTGTCAGTATTGACATGTAGAATGGGACTCTCTCTTTATCCTCGTCCGATTAATCCACTTTTTAAAAGATCTCGAAAACTATGAATTGAAGGATTTGATTACTCAATATTCGATTGGAATGGATTCACAATAATTCTAAAAAAATTCTGAATTTTCTATTTCATAATCATTCCTAATTTCATTCTAAAAAAGAATAAAGAACCTATATTATGATATGGGTTCTGTGATTAATCGTTTGCTATGTCAGTATCCATATGTGTGTATTAGATGTATAAACCCCTTACTTTCTCTAATTTAGAGGGAGTTCCACTACCAACACAACGTAATCAACTCGATTCGTTAGAACAGCTTCCATTGAGTCTCTGCACCTATCCTTTTCCTTTGGATTCTAGTTCGAGAACCACTTGTTTTCTCAAAACACGGATTTGGCTCAGGATTGCCCTTTTTTAATTCCAGGGTTTCTCTGAATTTGGAAGTTACCACTTAGCAGGTTTCCATACCAAGGCTCAATACAATCAAGTCCGTAGCGTCTACCGATTTCGCCATATCCCCATTTTCCTTTTCTTTGATTGAGACCTAGATTCCTTGTGTAATTTCATCCATCTCTTAGTTTTTTTTTTGGAATCGTTGAATTCATTACTCGACGTAGTCTAGCAGTTCGTCTCTATTTGAGAGACCCTGCTTGTTGCAATTCAGAATTGAATTGATTCTATCGTTGATGTATTTGCAATTCAATCCGAATCAATATATCCCAAAGTTTTTCTCTCCCCCACCCTTCTTTTTTAGAGTATTCAAAATCATACTCTAACGCTTGATATTCATTTTTTTTTTTCTAATCAGAATTAGCAATTTAATTTGCTATGATTCTATGTTCTCCTTAGTGAAATATTAATCATTAAATTATTAAGAAATAACAAAAAAAAACAAAATATCTCAAAAAATGTCTATAATGATCGAATGAAAATGCCAAGAAATTCGCATTTTCTCTTTATTATATCTTTCATATATATTATTCTTTTCTATGTATTAGATTACTTGTCCGAGCCATATCAAATTGAAAATATCTGAAATCAAATTCAATATAGAAATTGGAATAGATTTTATTCTATTAGAAAAATCAATTTGCGAATTAGAGAAATAAAAAGAAAGTTCAATAAATTCTATAATCCTATTTAAGGATATCCTCTAGTTAAGCATATCAAGCTAACTTGATTTTTATGAAGTTCTAGTATTTTTTTCTAAGTAGAACTTTAAATTTCGAACTAGTTAATAGCTAAGATTAATAATTAAGATCTGACATTTTACAGATTTCCTATACTATACATATTTCTATTTGTTACACTATTTCTGTTATGTAAGCCCACTTAGCTCAGAGGTTAGAGCATCGCATTTGTAATGCGAGGGTCATCGGTTCAAATCCGATAGTCGGCTTTTTTCTATATCGATGTTCCATGAACAAGAATCTCTCTTTTTCTCCGAATTAAATGGAGAATCCAGGATCTATTCTGTGGTTCTACCTTACAATTTTGCTAGATACAAAACAATAAAATAAATAATATATATACAAAAAATCCAGATGTTGATGAAATTCCATTTTTTGTGGTACTTTAGTAGATTTTACTCTGTTTATCCTTTAGTTTAATTCAGTTTTAATTTCGCTGTATTCTTTAATGTAAATACAATGAAATTCATTGTGTAAAATGAAATTTCAATAAAATCAAAAAGGAGTCTTCATGTCCCGTTATCGAGGACCTCGTTTTAAAAAAATACGCCGTCTGGGAGCTTTACCAGGACTCACTAGAAAAACACCTAAATCCGGAAGTAATCTGAAAAAGAAATTCCATTCTGGGAAAAAAGAGCAATATCGTATTCGTCTTCAAGAAAAACAGAAATTGCGTTTTCATTATGGTCTGACAGAACGACAATTACTTAGATATGTACATATCGCTGGAAAAGCAAAAAGGTCAACAGGTCAGGTTTTACTACAATTACTTGAAATGCGTTTGGATAATATCCTTTTTCGATTGGGTATGGCTTCAACCATTCCTGAGGCCCGGCAATTAGTTAACCATAGACATATTTTAGTTAATCGTCGTATAGTCGATATACCAAGTTTTCGTTGCAAACCCCGAGATATTATTACTACGAAGGATAACCAAAGATCAAAATGTCTGGTTCAAAATTCTATTGCTTCATCCGACCCGGGGAAATTGCCAAAGCATTTGACGATTGACACATTGCAATATAAAGGACTAGTTAAAAAAATCCTAGATAGGAAGTGGGTCGGTCTCAAAATAAATGAGTTGTTAGTTGTAGAATATTACTCTCGTAAGACTTGAACTTAATGAAAAAAGGAAAGGTTCATAGAATTTTCTTCCTCTTCCCCTTTCCCCGAACTAAATCGACCTAAGGCCCTTAATTGGTATTTTCCATTCAACTAGCAGAAATGGATTAACCCTAGGATCCTTTTTTTTTTGTTCTTTCCTCTATGTGTCTTTTACATACCACAGTAATTTACTATAGAGAATTTCTATTAAATAAAGGTATTATTGCTGGAATAAACTGTTATTTGATTTGATACATTGTGATCGTTAACGTTGATGAATTAAGAGAAACGGAAAGAGAGGGATTCGAACCCTCGGTAAACAAAAGTCTACATAGCAGTTCCAATGCTACGCCTTGAACCGCTCGGCCATCTCTCCTACATAATCTTATTATGGAAAATAAACTGAGTGAATAGCGAGTTTTCCTATTCCTGCAGTACAGGTACAACCACAACCGCTCGGGGGTTCCTTGGTTCTATTGGAAAAATTCCTTTTCATCTAAGTGGAAGGATCCAGGATTTTTTTACTAGGAATTCCGCTCCCTCGAAAAGTTTTAGTTTGGGTTTTCCCCAAACCAAAGAAAAAGAGAATGGAAGAATTCTTCTTATTCCATAATAAAATAAAGGAACCCTAAAATTCTGTTTGCATAAGGTACGCTACGCCATACAATCGGAATCTAAAAAAGGGTATGAGACAATTAATGACTTTGAAAACGCGAAATAGCTGATGAGAGAAGTTATTGTTGAGAAATAGAAAAGTGGAATGAAATCCAATCTTAGTCAAATATTTCATATCTCTTCTTGTCCAAACAGAAGGAAAAGGACACAATTTGAGCTGAGCGGAAAATCCATACCTCTCTTATCCATTTATAGCATATATATGGATCGATCGATTTATAAGAATCGAATGTGTTTGTTTTTATGGTATTTTGTGAAGGAATGAAAACAATTCTATATAGAATGGGTTGGGAATTATGCCTAGATCCCGTATAAATGGAAATTTCATTGATAAGACCTCCTCAATTGTAGCCAATATTTTATTGCGAATAATTCCGACAACCTCAGGGGAAAAAAGGGCATTTACTTATTATAGAGATGGTGCGATTTGACTCTTTTTTTTTTTAGCCCTACCTACACCTCAGTCTTACGAGAAAGAGAGGGGGTTCGCATAGAGAGAACAAAATTAGTAAAGGAAACCCACGCTTGGAGAAGGTGAGGTGAACTAACAATTCCTTCTGTCGTGTATCCTCGATTGATGCGGCCTCAGATGCTTCAATTGTAGATTTGAGTATTGAGCGAAAGGTTACACCTACAGGATAGGTTCTGTATTACAGGCCAATCCTACTCTACTAGTACCAATAGGCAGCATAGGGGAGAAAAGCACTACACCTAGAAATAGGAATCAACAAGAGAAAAACTTTGTTAGAAATTAGCCCTTTCCTGATCGGTATCAGGGCTGGGAAGAATGGTTGGGATAACAAACAGCCATCAGGTTTGTACTTTGGATACCCCTATAACCATCAAAGATCGTTGAAGTGGCTAATTCCTCTAAATAGGAGGCGTTGAGAACAAAGAAATTCTTGGAGCTATCGTTTTCCTCTAGCATTAATAGAATTCATTGGTGTTAAGAAAAACCTCTTGCGGGAAGGTTGGCTAGAGATTTCTTGGAAAAATACCAGCCCCTTTCGGTCCATAATGAGATGGGACTAATTCTATTTTTATTCTATAGATTATTTCGCTTAGTACTATGTACAGAAGGGAGGAGCCGTATGAGATGAAAACCTCATGTACGGTTTTGGAACGGAGATTTTTTGAATAGAATGAACGACCGTAACGGATGTTGGCTCAATCCGAAGGAAATTATGCGGAAGCTTTGCAGAATTATTATGAAGCTACGCGACTAGAAATTGATCCCTATGATCGAAGTTATATACTCTAT